ACCTACGACATCGGGTTTTGGAGACCCACGTTCTACCGAACTGAACTAAGAGCGCTTTATTATCACAATAAATATTTTGTAACCCCAATTTATCTTGCATATATATATACTATAAAAAATAAAAATGAAATATTTATTTAATTATGTATGTACAATTTTATTAATTGATCTCAATTGATCCCTCGTTACTGCTCAGAAGATAAGTAATAGGTAGGGATGACAGGATTTGAACCCGTGACATTTTGTACCCAAAACAAACGCGCTACCAAACTGCGCTACATCCCTTTCAATTGGTCTACAGTGTCATTGTAGAGAATCCCTGCCTTGTTTTCCACATCTTTATTTCCTACATTGATATACACAAACTATCTTATCATTTCTTCCTTCTTCCTTTTGGTCTCATATATCATATAACAAACATATAATATGGTAAAAGACTTATATAAAGTATGAAATTAATATGAAATCTACCACAAAAAATTAATATTTTTTAGGAATTTAAGGCGGAAATGGACGTATTTTTTTCTTTTAATAAATATCTATTTTGTACATTTCAATTTGAATTAGGAACTCCGCGTACAAGTGGTAAGTCATTAACTACATATACACATCCGGTCATATATGTATTACCATTAGGTATTACAAATTACAATAAAATTACAATAACGAATACAGAAAGAGGAGTTTTTAAAATGCGAGATCTAAAAACATATCTCTCCGTGGCACCGGTAGTAAGTACTCTATGGTTCGGGTCTTTAGCAGGTTTATTGATAGAGATCAATCGTTTTTTTCCGGATGCGTTGATATTCCCCTTTTTTTCATTCTAGCTATTGATATGGGAAGGGGGAAGAAGATTAGAGATACAATCAAATATCTGTAACTAATCCCTACCCCTCCCTTCTTTTTTTCTTTGTTTTTTCTTTTTTTCTTTTTTTACTTATTCTTTCTAAAAAAAAAAAAAAACAAAGAAAAAGCGGTTTCACCCTCAGTGAAACTATGAACTCGGGCTCAGGCTCAAATTAAATTAATAATAGAACGGAAATGCGGTGGTTGGGGCAACAATATCATACAAGATACTTAACTGAAAATGAAATACTGTACGGCAATTAAAAATTATAAATATAGTTAGAAATCATTATATTACTTATTATTTATTACTATATTGATTGCAACAAAACATTTCTTTCATAATTTGATTTCGAGTTACCTGCTTCTATTTTTGTGTCCTTTCTTCTTCCTTGCTTCGGGTCGGAAAATTAAAGAATTGAGTGAATCAAAAACCAAAGGAGGTTCATGGCTAAGGGTAAAGATGTCCGAGTAACGGTTATTTTGGAATGTACCAGTTGTGTTCGAAATCGTGTTAATAAGGAATCAATGGGCATTTCCAGATATATTACTCAAAAGAATCGACACAATACGCCTAGTCGATTGGAATTGAGAAAATTCTGTCCCTGTTGTTACAAACATACGATTCATGGGGAGATAAAGAAATAGATCGAACCGATCGCTCGTGTGTCAGTCTTCCAAGGAAGATGAAAAATTACATATTATATATAACAATATATATATATAATTTATTTTAATTTATTTTTTAATTTATTTAAATAGAAACAAATAAATAGAAACAAACCAAATCCTATTTCGATCGGATCAAAGATGATGTAGAATTAAGAAATAGGATTGGGATTTTCAGGATAAGGAATAAACAAACCATGGATAAATCCAAGCGAATCTTTCTTAAATCTAAGCGATCTTTTCGTAGGCGTTTGCCTCCGATCCAATCGGGGGATCGAATTGATTATAGAAACATGAGTTTAATTAGTCGATTTATTAGCGAACAAGGAAAAATATTATCTAGACGGGTGAATAGATTGACCTTAAAACAACAACGATTAATTACTATTGCTATAAAACAAGCTCGTATTTTATCTCCGTTACCTTTTCTTAATAATGAGAAACAATTTGAAAGAAGCGAGTCAACCGCTAGAGCTGCTGGTCTTAGAACCAGAAAAAAAACAGGTTGACTCTTCAATTGAATTGAATCAAAATAAAATTCCAATCCAAACTCAAATGCGGATTGACGTTTTTTTTTTTGTTCGAAAAATCGTAAAATCGAAATGTCCTGTCGTAAGAAAAAAAATGGGAGAAGAGGAATAAATAGTTTATATTTAACGTCTTTCTTCATTTTGATGACTTTATCATATTTTATCATACTAATTTCTACTCTACCTTCCCAGAGTTCATTCTCCAGGGAACTCCATTTAAACTATTCCAACGGATTCCTTCCAATCTCTTTATTTTATGATCTCATTGGAAATCATATAAAGACAACTCTTATTTAATATAGCTATTTGTGCAAGTATTTTACGATTAAGAAGTAACTGTCTCTTGTACAGATTGTGTATAAATTTACTATAACTTAAGTATACTTTATTCTCGCGAATTACTGCATTTATCCGAGTGATCCACAACCGACGAAAATCTCTCTTTTGTCTACCTCTATCCCGATGAGCCGAAACCAAAGCTCTTATTTTCTGTTGAGTAATAGTACGAGTAAGTCTTGAATGAGCCCCTCGAAAGGTTGATGCAAATAAACGAATTTTTGTTCTACGTCTTCGGGCTATATACCCTCGTTTAATTCTGGTCATTGAATAAATGAAACTTTGATGAATAACTAATCGATTTCCTTTCTTTCAGTTATTCCCTTCCCGTATCCTAGTCTATTAATAACAAAACGGATTCTTCCAATGTATAAAATTTTAATTCCAATGGCTTTTGCTACTATAACCTTCCCGACCACGATTTTTTTTTTTTTTTTCTAGGTGAAATGCCTAGAAAAAATTGTATTGATATTAGGTATCAAAACCACATAAAAGTTGTAAATAGAAATGGATATAGTGGGTTCCATCGTTTCTATGGTTACTTCTTAAACGGTGAGGTCCTCTCTATACACCGGAGCCCTTCTTTCATTTAATCAATGTTATTGTTAACTTGTACAGTTCACACTCTTTGGCTCTACCCATAATTATCCAGTACGAGGTCTTTCACAATGAGATCTACTTATACAGTAACGGTATTTAATTATGAAGATTAGCTGAGTAGCTGACCCTGTTAGTCCGTTCTTGCAAGAGTAAGGCATAATTTTTCTGCTTTTTAAAATAGTATTTCCCCTGCTTAATGGATATCATTTGCTATCAATGGAGAATTCTTTCTCATCTTAAATTTAAAACGGAGTTGATTGGATTTGCACCAACGGAAACCATACATTTGATACCACAATAGAAGGATAGATCTTTTTGATTTTTAGATATTGAATGGAGTTCTTCCATTCTAGTCTATTCACTGGTACTGATCGTTGATACTGGATCAATTGTTTTCTTTCTTTTGTCCTAGCCCATGATCTGAACGAGTCGCACATACACCCTAGTACATGTTCCTCGTCGCTGAGGACATCCCCCAAGAGCGGGGGATTTCGTGACATTTCTGATTGGCTGTCTTGTGTTTCTAATAAGCTGTTTAATAGTTGGCATATTGAATCATATACATAATGGGCTGGTTTAGATCGATCTTAACCGGATGATTATGAATTATTTTATTTCTATATTAATAGATTAATGAATAGAATCTTAAATCAGATTAATGAATAGAATATTAAATCCGGTAAGAAGATAAAATCTCAAATCACCAATTCGTCTGAAATTTTTGTTATTTTTTCTTTTTTATTCAGTCGCTACAAGATCAACAATTCCATGAGCTTGGGCTTCTGTTGCTGACATAAAAACATCTCTTTCCATATCTTCGGATACAACCCATAAGGGTTTGCCTGTCCTTTGTACATAAACCCTTGTGACGGTTTCGCGCAGCTTCAAAAGTTCTTCCGCTTCCAAGATAAATTCTCCCGTCTGTGCCTCATAAAAAGAACTAGCAGGTTGATGGATCATTACCCTGATGATATAACATAATAAATGTTTATTCTATCTCGCATGATGATAAGGTGAAGAGATAAAGAATAATAAAATATATAATTGAACAACCGTACAGGCATCTTTTACGCATTGCATACGGCTCTATAATGGAATTCGTTTTTACCTTACTTAAATATCAAATAAATTTCATTTAAATTAAATATAGGGTCTATCAGACTCGGGTTGGTAAATGATCCAATAACCACCCTTCTTTTTGTTTTTGGAGTAGTTCAAAAATACTATGATGGCTCCGTTGCTTTATATATTTATTTCGTCTGTTATTTAGCAATCCCAAAGTTTCTTTTTTTTTTCAAATAAAAAAATTTTATTTTCATATTCTTTCATAACCTAAATATTGTTAAGAGCCTCCCGGCGTGAAAACAAAAAAGTTTGTGACGCTGAAATAGGCCTCCCGATAGATTAGATAAAATCGGAAATACCTTTTATCTCATACTACTCTTTCGATACATAATTTAAGGGTTAAAAAAATTTATCATATCGAATTCGAAGTGCCATGCTATTATTACTTAATATTAATATTTCATATAGCGCGAAGGCATAGTCTTCTTTTTTCTCTCAAATCAAATAAAAAACTCATTGGCGCCAAGCGTGAGGGAATGCTAGACGTTTGGTAATTTCTCCTCCGACCAGAATAAAAGATCCCATTGAAGCGGCTAATCCCATGCATATTGTCTGTATATCTGGTCGCACAAATTGCATAGTATCATAAATAGCTACTCCGGGTATTACCCATCCGCCAGGAGAATTTATAAACAAATATAGATCTTTGGTATCATCCTCTATACTGAGATATACCATAAGACCAATAAGTTGATTCGAGATCTCGCTATCAACCCCTTGGCCTAAAAAAAGTAATCGTTCTCGATAAAGTCGGTTGATTGGGATAAAGTTGTATCCCTTAGAAACCGTACATGCACCTTTTGATGCATACGGTTCAACAAAAATAACGAAAAAAAAAAAAAGAATCAATGTGTAGATGTAGATTCTAGCGTTTTCTTTTATTTATTTTTTTTTTTTTTTTTTCATACCAGGCTTTTAACTTATAAAAAGGGGCTTTTCTTTCATTTTTCAAAAAAGATGGGTTTTGGCCTGTTTTGTTTATCTATAAAAAAAAAAATTACTAAATTGATCTAACTAACTTTTCATTGATGTATTGTTTCATCGAGATACAATCTCAATCGCGATGTAATTTTCTTGTTCCTGAATGGGCTTCTTCAATTTTTTTAGGTTTATGCTCTACTCCGAGTAAAGATCCGCCCGATTTGGATTTGCACATATATGACAAATGCCCCAATACCACGTCCTTTTGCTACGACTTCCTTTTTACAATTTATTTCATGTCTTACAACAGATATTCAATGCATTCATCATATTACTCGATTGATTAACAGTTTGAGATCACTTCTATTATAAATATATAAAGAAATAGAATATGATAGAACTAGTAATCATAAATAGATTTTTTACCGGTTTTTTTCTAAACGGAGCCTGGATACTTCATTTTATTGGCCTAACCAAGATAACCATAAATTATTCTAATTGATAATATTAATCTGTATACCCTCCCGAAAAAATGGATCTAATTGAACTTCACGCTCCAAATTTTTGATAATTCAATCAATCTTTCTTGGGCGAAGGGGAGGATATCTCGATCGGGGAAGAGAATGGGGAAATACCATATGACCCAATATATCTGACAAGTCGCACTATATGTCAATCCACAATGCATCTTCCTCTCCAGGACTTCGAAAAGGTACTCTTGGAACACCAATAGGCATTAAATAAAAGAAAAATTAAGTACTATATCTCACTTTGATGTGAAAGCGTAACAATGGATTTAGTGTCCTACTAATATTGGCCTTTATCATATTTTATCCATAGATTGACTAAGTTTATAAAAAAAGATAAAGAAGACAAAATGAATAAAGGAAAATTATTACAAATAAGTCCTTTGAATGATGAACAAATATATATATGCATTCACTCATATAAAATGGTATCAACTCCCCTACCATTGCGTATTGGTCCTTATCGGGTGTAGAATAGATCTGCTTCTTTTTGTTCCTACGAACAAAATAGTTTCATTATTACTAAAAGTAATTGAAAAGAATCAAACAAATCAAACAAATATTAATTCTTTCCCCAAGATAATCCACTAAAAAGAGGGTCCACAGCATAGTTTTTTCCAATGCAATAAAGTTACATTGTGTCTATTTTTCATTGATAAAGGGGTATTTCCATGGGTTTGCCTTGGTATCGTGTTCATACCGTCGTATTGAATGATCCCGGTCGTTTGATTTCTGTCCATATAATGCATACAGCTCTGGTTGCTGGTTGGGCCGGTTCGATGGCTCTATACGAATTAGCAGTTTTTGATCCTTCTGATCCTGTTCTTGATCCAATGTGGAGACAGGGTATGTTCGTTATACCCTTCATGACTCGTTTAGGAATAACCAATTCATGGGGCGGTTGGAGTATCACAGGGGGTACTGTAACGAATCCGGGTATTTGGAGTTACGAAGGTGTGGCCGGGGCACATATTGTGTTTTCGGGCTTGTGCTTTTTGGCAGCTATCTGGCATTGGGTGTATTGGGATCTAGAAATATTTACTGATGAACGTACAGGAAAACCCTCTTTGGATTTGCCTAAGATCTTTGGAATTCATTTATTTCTATCAGGGGTGGCTTGCTTTGGTTTTGGTGCATTTCATGTAACAGGATTGTATGGTCCTGGAATATGGGTGTCCGATCCTTATGGACTAACTGGAAGGGTACAATCCGTAAATCCAGCGTGGGGTGTGGAGGGTTTTGATCCTTTTGTTCCGGGAGGAATAGCCTCTCATCATATTGCAGCAGGGACCTTGGGCATATTGGCGGGTCTATTCCATCTTAGTGTACGTCCACCTCAACGCCTATACAAAGGATTACGTATGGGAAATATTGAAACCGTCCTTTCCAGTAGTATTGCTGCTGTCTTTTTTGCCGCTTTTGTAGTTGCTGGAACTATGTGGTATGGTTCAGCAACTACCCCGATTGAATTATTTGGTCCCACTCGTTATCAATGGGATCAAGGATACTTCCAACAAGAAATATATCGAAGAATTGGTGCTGGGTTGGCTGAAAATCAAAGTTTATCTGAAGCTTGGTCTAAAATTCCCGAAAAACTAGCTTTTTATGATTACATCGGCAATAATCCGGCAAAGGGGGGGTTATTCAGAGCGGGCTCAATGGACAACGGGGATGGAATAGCTGTTGGGTGGTTAGGACATCCTATCTTTAGAGATAAAGAGGGGCGCGAACTTTTTGTACGTCGTATGCCTACTTTTTTTGAAACATTTCCGGTTGTTTTGGTAGACGGAGACGGAATTGTTAGAGCCGATGTTCCTTTTAGAAGGGCGGAATCTAAATATAGTGTCGAACAAGTAGGTGTAACTGTCGAGTTCTATGGCGGCGAACTCAACGGAGTCAGTTATAGCGATCCCGCTACTGTGAAAAAATATGCTAGACGTGCTCAA